TTTTTCTATTTAAAGTAGATCGATTTAGATAACGTATCTATAAGCAAAGTAATATACTTCAAACAAAGTAGGAATTCGCAAGATGGAGAAAATCATTGCAGTTATTATAGGGAAGTCTAGGGACTTAGAGCATATCCTATTTGAAGGAGGATGGAATTCAAATAGGGTAAGGGATCCTTCCTTCTATTGATTTGATAGAAATTCGTTTTTCTTTTCCTGTCTCTATGATTTTCGAAGAATGAGCCTGTGGTAATGCTTTTATCTCTATTCTATGGCGCAAGCGACCGTCCAGTCTATAAACAAGTACTAATGAGAAAATGAAAACTATACTAAAGGAAACATAGGATCTCTATCCTAAAATCTAAAAATAGGACATATTAGGGCTATACGGATTCGAACCGTAGACCTTCTCGGTAAAACAGATCAAACGGATTATTATCGAAATGATTCGAACTGTTTCAAAGACTCAACATGCATTTTTTTGCATTGGGCTCTTTCATCAACTGATGTAAAGATCAGTTAGTCCACCATAGTTTTTCTTTACGGAAAGATAATGAGATGGCTCCCTGTGCTCTGATTGATTATTTGTATTATGATCTATCTAGGAGCAATACCAAAGTGTTTCAAAGGAGGATTACCTTGACTTAGGTCTGCCTCCGGCCTAAATTAAATCAACCTAAGTGAAATGGAGTCTCTATCGTTCCGCTGCAAGAGTTGACTATGAGACTTCATACACCTTAAAGTTCATAGAACGAAAAGAAGTTTTTTGGAGGCCCTTATCCTCATTACGCCTAGCATTTAGTGGGCTGGATATTTACCTTATCAACTAGCAAATCAATAAGGGTTCTATTTGATTAGGCACCTGAATTGGCACCTGAATCGGACTGAACCGACTGTTTGTCAGGCTACTGTTCTCCTATTCTCTCGAATCCATGAAGTAAGACATTGATTTTGCAATAAGATCAATTATGTTCATTGCATAATAAGCTCCCTTGAAAAGCATTGGCGCACGTGTAAGCGAGTTGCTCTACCGAACTGAGCTATAGCCCTTGTCAGAGATATCTTAACATATAGATAATTTCTTGTCAAGATGAATATTCTCTAATGCCAGAGGATATCCCTTTGATCTGCTTACTATATAACATAGTAATAACGGAGCAGTATTGCTTATAAAAAGGATTCGATCTATAATCGATCGAAGTAATGGGTCTTCCTTTGTGGTGATAAATTGCCTACTTAACTCAGTGGTTAGAGTATTGCTTTCATACGGCGGGAGTCATTGGTTCAAATCCAATAGTAGGTAGGTAGGTAGAAAAATTACTAGATAGCATTGGACTTACTTCGCTTCGCTATCTAATAACTTTTTCTACTCCTCTTCCCTTTTTCTTTGTATCAACTAAACCTTTGGATTGTCTTCAATTGGATGGGGGAATCCAATTGATAGCCTCGACTCGTATCCTAGCTCGTCTGAGAGCTAGCTTCGCTTCAACCAATTCTTTCGTACCCTCAGCTCTACTCAAGTTAGCTTCGGCTATTTCAAGTGCCTGTTGAGCTTCTTCCGGATCAATGTCACTACCCAGTTCCGCATCATTTCCTAAAATGATGATCTCATTATTAACTATTCTCGCAAAACCGCTCCACAGAACCGCCGTTAACCATTGGTCGTTGAGGAGGCGTATTCTCAAAGGACCCATATCTACAGCTGTGTTAATGGGGGCGTGGTTTGGTAATACGCCAATTTGGCCACTATTAGTAGATAAAATGATTTCTTTCACTTCACAATCCCAAATAATTCGCTTAGGAGTTAGTACATAAAGATTTAATTTCATTTCTTCAATTTGTTCTCCTCTTCTAAGTTTATAGCTTTCGTGCTAGCTTCATCGATGTTACCCACCAAATAAAAAGCCTGTTCGGGTAGGCCGTCTAATTCTCCGGAAAGGATTAGTTGAAATCCCCTAATTGTTTCTGCAAGACCAACATACTTTCCTGCAGAACCGGTAAAAACTTCTGCCACAAAGAACGGTTGTGATAAGAAACGTTCAATTTTTCGTGCTCTTGCTACAGTTAAACGATCCTCCTCCGATAATTCATCCAACCCAAGAATTGCGATAATGTCCTGAAGTTCTTTGTAACGTTGTAAAGTTTGCTTAACTCTTTGCGCAGTTTCATAATGTTCGTTGCCAACGATCCGAGGCTGTAACATAGTTGAGGTTGAATCTAAAGGATCTACTGCTGGATAAATACCCTTGGAAGCTAATCCTCTGGAAAGTACGGTAGTAGCATCCAAATGTGCAAATGTTGTGGCAGGAGCAGGGTCGGTCAAATCGTCCGCAGGTACATAAACCGCTTGGATCGAAGTTATAGATCCCTTTTTGGTAGAAGTAATTCTTTCTTGCAAAGAACCCATTTCTGTACTAAGAGTAGGTTGATAACCCACTGCGGAGGGCATTCTCCCTAATAAAGCGGATACCTCCGATCCTGCTTGAACAAAACGAAAGATATTATCGATGAATAGAAGCACGTCTTGCTTATTAACATCTCGGAAATATTCTGCCATAGTTAGGGCAGTTAAACCAACTCTCATACGAGCTCCCGGCGGTTCATTCATTTGGCCATAGACTAGAGCTACCTTTGATTCCTCAATATTTTTTTCATTAATTACTCCGGATTCCTTCATTTCCATATAAAGATCATTTCCTTCACGAGTCCGTTCCCCTACTCCGCCAAATACGGATACGCCTCCATGAGCTTTAGCAATGTTGTTGATTAATTCCATGATGAGTACTGTTTTCCCTACTCCAGCCCCCCCAAATAGTCCGATTTTTCCCCCACGTCGATAAGGAGCTAAAAGATCGACCACCTTAATACCTGTTTCAAAGATGGATAATTTCGTATCTAACTCGATAAAGGCAGGCGCAGATCTATGAATAGGGAATGTTGCACTAGTATCTACAGGACCCAAATTGTCAATAGGTTCCCCAAGAACGTTGAAAATTCGTCCGAGAGTAGCTCCACCGACTGGAACACTGAGAGGAGCTCCCGTGTCAATCACTTCCATTCCTCTCATCAACCCGTCTGTAGCACTCATAGCTACAGCTCTAACTCGATTATTTCCCAATAATTGTTGTACCTCACAAGTCACATTAATTTGCTTACCGGCAGTGTCTCTACTCTTGACTACCAAAGCGTTATAAATATAAGGTAACTTGCCTGGGGGAAAAGTGATATCCAGCACGGGCCCAATAATTTGATCGATACGCCCTGTGCTTTTTTCCTCAATTGTGGAAACCCCGGGACGAGAAGTAGTAGGATTGGTTCTCATAATTATCACATAATTTTCAAAAAAAAAGGAATTTGTCGAAATTTTGCTTTTTTTCTTGTTGAATAATGCCAAATCAAATCCAAAAAAGAGCCAAAAATCCGAAAGTCAAAAGGAAATGAATTAGTTAATTCAATAAGAGAGAAAAGGGGACCAGGACTTGATTTCGTTGCCCAAGCGAATCCCATTCAATCGTTTACTCATGGAATGAGTCCGTTGGAAAGTTCAATCAATCTTTTTTTCATATACATTTCGCCTTTTGTGGAGGATCTGTCCCTACTCTACTTTCCTATCTAGGACTTCGATATACAAAATATATACTACTGTGAAGCATAGATTGCTGTCAACAGAGAATTTTCTTAGTATTTAGGTATTTACATTCAAAATAAGAAAGGGGCCTATTAAGAACTTGTAAAAAAAATAAGGATTAGGGATTGATTTGGGTTGCGCTATATCTATCAAAGAGTATACAATAATGATGGATTTGGTGAATCAAATCCATGGTTTAATAATGAACCATGTTAACTTACCATAACAACAACTCAATTCCTATCGAATTCCTATAGTAGAATTCCTATAGGATAGAACATACACAGGGTGTACGCATTATATATGAATGAAACATATTCATTAACTTAAGCATGCCCTCCATTTTCTTTAATGAGTTGATATTAATTGAATATCCTTTTTGTTTTAAAAGATTTTTGCAAAGGTTTCATTTACGCCTAATCCATATCGAGTAGACCCTGTCGTTGTGAGAATTCTTAATTCATGAGTTGTAGGGAGGGACTTATGTCACCACAAACAGAAACTAAAGCAAGTGTTGGATTTAAAGCTGGTGTTAAGGATTATAAATTGACTTACTACACCCCGGAGTATGAAACCAAGGATACTGATATCTTGGCAGCATTCCGAGTAACTCCTCAGCCGGGGGTTCCGCCCGAAGAAGCAGGGGCTGCAGTAGCTGCCGAATCTTCTACTGGTACATGGACAACTGTTTGGACTGATGGACTTACCAGTCTTGATCGTTACAAAGGACGATGCTATCACATCGAGCCCGTTGTTGGGGAGGAAAATCAATATATCGCTTATGTAGCTTATCCATTAGACCTATTTGAAGAGGGTTCTGTTACTAACATGTTTACTTCCATTGTGGGTAACGTATTTGGTTTCAAAGCCCTACGCGCTCTACGTCTGGAGGATCTGCGAATTCCCCCTACTTATTCAAAAACTTTCCTAGGTCCGCCTCATGGTATCCAAGTTGAAAGGGATAAGTTGAACAAGTACGGCCGTCCTTTTTTGGGATGTACTATTAAACCAAAATTGGGATTATCCGCAAAAAATTATGGTAGAGCGTGTTATGAGTGTCTACGCGGTGGACTTGATTTTACCAAAGATGATGAAAACGTAAACTCACAACCATTTATGCGCTGGAGGGACCGTTTTGTCTTTTGTGCCGAAGCTATTTATAAAGCACAGGCCGAAACCGGTGAAATCAAGGGGCATTACTTGAATGCGACTGCAGGTACATGCGAAGAAATGATTAAGAGAGCTGTATTTGCGAGGGAATTAGGGGCTCCTATTGTAATGCATGACTACTTAACTGGGGGATTCACTGCAAATACTAGTTTGGCTCATTATTGCCGCGACAATGGCCTACTTCTTCACATTCACCGGGCAATGCATGCAGTTATTGATAGACAGAAAAATCATGGTATGCATTTTCGTGTATTAGCTAAAGCATTGCGTATGTCTGGGGGAGATCATGTCCACGCCGGTACAGTAGTAGGTAAGTTAGAAGGGGAACGCGAAATGACTTTAGGTTTTGTTGATTTATTGCGCGATGATTTTATTGAAAAAGATCGTGCTCGCGGTGTCTTTTTCACTCAGGACTGGGTATCCATGCCAGGTGTTATACCGGTGGCTTCAGGGGGTATTCATGTTTGGCATATGCCAGCTCTGACCGAAATCTTTGGAGATGATTCTGTATTACAATTTGGTGGAGGAACTTTAGGACATCCTTGGGGAAATGCACCTGGTGCAGCAGCTAATCGGGTGGCTTTAGAAGCTTGTGTACAAGCTCGTAATGAAGGACGCGATCTTGCTCGTGAAGGTAATGAAATTATCCGAGCAGCTTGCAAATGGAGTCCTGAACTAGCCGCAGCTTGTGAAGTATGGAAGGCGATCAAATTCGAGTTCGAGCCGGTAGATAAACTAGATAAGTAGATAAAACTAGATATAAAGAAGGTCTAAATAAAAAAGAAGCGAAATAGAAAGAGAAAAAATCAGTTACAAAATGCAGTAATTCTTCTTTATTCTTCTAATTGATTGCAATTAAACTCGGCTCAATCTTTTTTTTTTAAGATTGAGCCGAATAAAAATAGATCTTGATACGATCATGAGACTTGACAAATAGAGATTCCTCTATTCTATATATTTAGAATATATAAAGGTATAATACAATAAATAAATACAAATATAGTATTTATTTATTGTATTGGGAAAGAATCAATGAAAAAAGATTAGGAATCGAAATGCTACTATACGCGTCCGGAGGAGTATTCGGAATAATATTCTTCTATAATCCATTCTTGCGTCTTGCGCGGGGTCTTACTAATAGGACTTCGCTGCACGGGACGGGTCTTCATCGAAAAGCTAACTCCACCCGGCATTTTCATACCCTTTGGGTGGTATATCGCCTTAAAAAGTCTAAGGGGGTAGTATGAGATCTGTAGTAAGCAAGAGAATTTGCCCTTTGATTTTGATTGAGTATGCTATTTTTCCGCCTTTACCGCGCATTATTGTATGAGCTTCTAGAGAATAGAGGACCGCGTATGCAGGAAGGAAATTACAGCTTAATAAAAAAGTCTAAAAAAGCTTCAACTTTATGGCACTATCAATCAACTAAAAAGCCCTATGTATGAATCCTTACAACCGGTGGGATAGGATAAGAGCGAGTTTCGGTATACTGGGGCTGGGGGATATCCTTATTTCAAAACCTGACGCGCATCTTGCGTTTGTAGGGGTCCGAGAGTGGTTGAAGAAGTATTGCATGTGGAAGTAGGTAGACGAAACTTATTTAGGATTCGAAATGGGCGCATTCGACTAAAAGTCGTACTGAGACCTTTTTTAAAGGGTATTCTGAAAGAGGTATTTCATTTTCACAATCGCTTTCTTTTGAATCCAATTTCAAGTTCGATTAGAAGGATAGAAAGGCCGTGAGGACGGGAAAAGAAAAATCAAATCTTTTGAATTTTGAATTAGTTCTCTTTTTTTGCAATTTTCTTATTATCCATTCCATTCATTTTTTTTTTATAGAATACTTTAGTATTCTATAAAAAATCTTTATTTTGCAAACTAAAAAATACAATAGTCAATATTCCTTATAATAGATATACTTAATTATATTATAAGAATCTTAAGATATTTTTCGAATAGATAGAAATAGTAAATTTGAATTGAGACACCTATTCTATGACGGATTTTAACTTACCTTCTATTTTCGTGCCTTTAGTAGGCTTAGTATTTCCGGCAATTGCAATGGCTTCTTTATTTCTTTATGTGCAGAAAAATAAGATTGTCTAGAACCGACGGGGGCGAATTTTCTCAATGTATTTCCACGCAGGATCATAATACAGATATTTTTTAGTGTAAGTAATATGGTAGGGTATGTGGTTCTTTCTACACACAAACGAAAAACGGCTATGGATGCGGATATAGGCTACGAGCATAAATGCATGCATATGCGGAGCCGGGTATAGCGAGTTTTATTTTAAGTGGATCGACGAATATTTTTTGAATAGAAAGTCAATGTATCTAACCAATTATTTCACAGGAGTACTCGTTGCTGAAGGCGATTTCAGAATCAAAAAAAGTAAAGTCAAAATCATTTAGCTTATTCTCTCAATTTCAATCGACCGCTGCTGGATTTAGTATATCTAATATGAATTGGCGATCAGAACACATATGGATAGAACTTCTAAAAGGTTCTCGAAAAAGAGGTAATTTTTTCTGGGCCTGTATTCTTTTTCTAGGTTCACTAGGATTCTTATCGGTTGGGGCTTCCAGTTATCTTGGTAAGAATATGATATCTGTACTTCCATCTCAACAAATTCTTTTTTTTCCACAGGGGGTCGTGATGTCTTTCTACGGAATCGCGGGCCTATTCATTAGCTCCTACTTGTGGTGCACTATTTTGTGGAATGTAGGCAGTGGTTATGACCGATTCGATAGAAAAGAGGGAATAGTGTGCATTTTTCGTTGGGGATTCCCTGGAATAAAACGTCGCGTCTTCCTTCGATTCCTTATGCGGGATATCCAATCAATTAGAATTCAGGTTAAAGAGGGTCTTTATCCTCGTCGTATCCTTTATATGGAAATCCGGGGCCAGGGGGTCATTCCCTTGACTCGTACTGATGAGAAGTTTTTTACTCCACGAGAAATAGAACAAAAAGCTGCCGAATTGGCCTATTTCTTGCGTGTACCAATTGAAGTATTTTGAGTACCGATTGCATTTTTTTGAAATGAATTGAATGAGGACGAATTGGAAGAAGATTTTCTCAACACGGGGAGGAGGTCCCTTCGAAATTGGATTCGTTATTGTAAGGGGATTTTCGAGTATTTATCTAAAGGAAGGAACAAACGAGGATAAGAGAAAATTGCTTCTAATTTGTTTTGTCCAAGTGATGGCATAATATTCTTCCATTTTCATCCGAAAGCGCTTTTTTTTATTCTATTTCTCTATTCCACTCCATCTAGATCTAAGAAAGAACCCAATGCAATGAAATTCCACTAGTATACAAAAAAGAGAAATATATACAAGGTCTCAAACCTTGTTATAGAATTTTTGCTTCAAAGAAAAAGAAATATCATATAGAGTCAGCGAATGAAATAGAGTCAGCGAATGGAGCGGATTCATTAACAACTCAATTTACAGATCAAAAATGAAAAAAAAGAAAGCATTGCCTTCTTTCCTATATCTTGTATTTATCGTACTTTTGCCCTGGGGGGTCTCTTTCTCTTTTAACAAATGTCTGGAACTTTGGATTAAGAATTGGTGGAATACCAGGCAATCCGAAACTCTCTTAACTGATATTCAAGAGAAAAAGGTTCTAGAAAGATTCATAGAATTAGAAGAACTTTTTCTCTTGGACGAAATGATAAAAGAGAAACCGAAGACACATGTACAAAAACCTCCTATAGGAATACACAAGGAAATAATACAATTGGCCAAAATAGATAATGAGGATCATCTCCATATCATTTTGCATTTCTCGACAAATATAATCTGTTTGGCTATTCTAAGTGGTTCTTTTTTTCTTGGTAAAGAGGAACTTGTCATTTTGAATTCTTGGGTTCAGGAATTCTTCTATAACTTAAATGACTCAATAAAAGCTTTTAGTATTCTTTTAGTTACTGATTTTTTTGTTGGATTTCACTCCACCCGCGGTTGGGAACTACTAATTCGTTGGGTCTACAATGATCTTGGATGGGCTCCTAACGAGCTAATTTTCACTATTTTTGTTTGTAGTTTTCCAGTGATTCTAGATACATGTTTGAAATTTTGGGTCTTTTTTTATTTAAACCGTCTATCTCCTTCGCTTGTAGTCATTTATCATTCAATTAGTGAAGCATAAACTCATTTGATCTCCTGATATTAATCAAATTAGCATCTTTCTTCTTTTAGAAAGAAAGCCCTTTTCCTTTTTAGCAAAATTCTTTCTATTTCTACCTGCTCAAGGTATTCATCATTCCAGTACAACTGTTGCAGTAGAATGACAACAGACTCGTGTATAGGGAACTAGATTAGCTTAGCTACCTATCTAATTTATTGTAGAAATTCTGGGATCTGCGATTGGACATGGAAAATAGAAATACTTTTTCTTGGGTAAAGGAACAGATGATTCGATCTATTTCTGTATCGATCATGATATATGTAATAACTCGGACATCTATTTCAAATGCATATCCCATTTTTGCGCAGCAGGGTTATGAAAACCCACGAGAAGCAACCGGACGAATTGTATGTGCCAATTGCCATTTAGCTAATAAGCCCGTGGATATTGAAGTTCCCCAAGCTGTGCTTCCCGATACTGTATTTGAAGCAGTTCTTCGAATTCCTTATGATATGCAACTGAAACAAGTTCTTGCTAATGGGAAAAAGGGAGGGTTAAATGTGGGTGCTGTTCTTATTTTGCCCGAGGGATTCGAATTAGCGCCGCCCGACCGTATTTCTCCTGAGTTGAAAGAAAAGATAGGAAATCTCTCTTTTCAGAGTTATCGTCCCGATAAAAAAAATATTCTTGTGATAGGCCCTGTTCCCGGTCAGAAATATAGTGAAATCGTCTTTCCCATTCTTTCCCCCGATCCTGCTACGAAGAAAGACGTTCATTTCTTAAAATATCCCATATATGTAGGGGGAAACCGAGGAAGGGGACAGATCTATCCTGATGGTAGTAAGAGTAACAATACGGTCTATAATGCTACGTCAACAGGTATAGTAAGAAAAATACTACGTAAAGAAAAAGGGGGATATGAAATATCCATAGTCGATACATCGGATGGACGCCAAGTGATTGATATTATACCTCCCGGGCCAGAACTTCTTGTTTCAGAAGGGGAATCGATCAAGCTTGATCAACCATTAACAAGCAATCCTAATGTGGGAGGGTTTGGTCAGGG